TTAAATTATTTATATAAAATTTATTAACTACGGGTTTATAAATTAATAAAATACTAATTTGATTTGTCAAATAAATATTTATTTATATATATATATATTTATATTAAATATTTAAATTATAAAAATTATATTAATAAAATAAAAATTTAATTAATTAATATTATATATATATATATTAAATTTTGATTTAATTAAAATATAAACTTGTAATATATTTTTATTTAATTAGATTTTTAACTGATTTATTACCAATTTAATTTTTAAAACAATATTACTAGAAAAAAAATAAGAGAAATATTAAAAATTTATTAATGTCTATTAAATATATAATATAAAAAAAAAAAAAAAAAATCTATGCAAAATTTAAGTTGAATAGATAAATTTTTTATATTTTTTATAATTTATTATAAATTTATTTTACATGTAAATTTTAGTATTAAATTTTAATTATTTTAATAATAATTAATTTAAATATACAGTAATTAAAATTAAAAATTTAAGAAATTAAGATTTAGTAATATTTAAATTAATAACTAATTTTGTGCCAGCAGTTGCGGTTAAACAAAAGTTAAATTAAATTATTTCAGTATCTAATAAATAATAAATTATTAAATTAAATATTAAATTATTAAGTGAAATTTTAATTTAGTTAAAAATTATATAAAATATATGATTTAATAAATTTTAATTTAAACTAGGATTAGATACCCTATTATTAAAAATTTAATTTAAAATACTAAAATAGTAAATAAAATATTATTGAAACTTAAATAATATGGCGGTATTTTAGTTCATTTAGAGGAACCTGTCTAATAATTGATAATCCACGAGTAAATTTACTTAATTTATAATTTTGTATATCATTGTTAAAAAAATATTTTTAAATAAAAATAATATTTTAAAATTTAAAATAAAATTTAATTCAGATCAAGATGCAGATTATAATTAAGTTAAAGATGGGTTACAATAAATTTATTTAAGCGAAAAGAATTTTGAAAAATTTAATTGAAGATGGATTTAAATGTAATTTTAATTAATTTATTAAAATGATTAAAAATTGGAATATGTACATATTGCCCGTCACTTTCATTTAAAAATTGAAATAAGTCGTAACAAAGTAGAGGTACTGGAAAGTGTTTCTAGAATGAACAAATTAGAGCTTGTTAAGTATTTCATTTACATTGAAAAGAAATTAAAATAATTAATTAATTTGAGGGGGAAAATTAATAAAATATAAATAATAAAAAAATTTTTAATATTGGGGGGTATTAAAGTATTTTTTTTAAAAAAAATAAATTATTTTATAATAAATTAGTATTGAAAAAGAAATTTGAAATAAATGAAAATAAATTAATAAGAAAGTAGTTTTTGGTTAGTGTATCTTGTGTATCAGAGTTTATTAAAAAATATTTTTTGGGAAAAAAAATCTCGAATTTAAAAGAGTTAATTAATTATAAAAGTTAATGTAGAAAAATTATTTTAAATAATTAATTTGAAATGAAATGTTAGTCGTTTTTAAATATATCTAGTTATTTTAGAAAAAAATTTAATTTAAAATTTAAAAAATTTTATTTTTAATTATAATTAAAAATAAAATATTTAAAATTAAATATATTAAGGGATAAGCTTTAATATAAAAATTTATAATAATTAGAATTTAATTTAAAATTTTTAAAATTTATATTGTTTAAAAATTATAATTTTTTATAAAAAATTTTATTAAAAATAAAATTTAATTAAAATTTAATTTTATATAAAATAATAATAATAATAATAAAAAATTAGAAATAATGATAAAATTAGTATATTAAAAAAAAATAAAATTTAATTGATAATTAATTAAGTTAAAGGAATTCGGCAAAATTTATATTCACTTGTTTATCAAAAACATGTCTTTTAGTAAATAATTTAAAGTCTAATCTGCCCACTGATATTATATTAAAGGGCTGCAGTATATTGACTGTACAAAGGTAGCATAATCAATAGTCTTTTAATTGAAGACTTGTATGAAAGATTTGATGAAATATAAACTGTCTCTAATTTAAATATAAAATTTAATTTTTTAGTTAAAAAGCTAAAATAAATTTAAAAGACGAGAAGACCCTATAGAGTTTTATATTAAAATTATTTAAGATTATATATATAATTAAAAATTAAAAATAGTTTTAATATTTTATTGGGGTGATAAAAAAATTAATATAACTTTTTTTAAGGGTTAACATAGATAAGTGAATAATTGATCCATTTTTTATGATTAAAAGAAAAAATTACCTTAGGGATAACAGCGTAATATTTTTTTTTAGTACAAATAAAAAAAAAAGTTTGCGACCTCGATGTTGGATTAAGATAAAATTTAAATGCAAAAGTTTAAAATTTTGATCTGTTCGATCATTAAAATCTTACATGATCTGAGTTCAAACCGGTGTGAGCCAGGTTGGTTTCTATCTTTAGAATAATAAAATATTTTAGTACGAAAGGATCAAATATTTTTAATAATTAAAATTTATTGAATATTATTAATAATAATTATACTATTTTGGCAGAAAAATGTAATGATTTTAGAAGTCATAAATATATAGTTAATTATATAGATAGTATATGATAATACAAGATTTATATAATATTATTATTGGGATTTTAATTTTATTAATTGGAGTTTTAATTGGGGTTGCTTTTTTAACATTATTAGAGCGAAAGGTTTTAGGCTATATTCAAATTCGTAAAGGTCCTAATAAAATAGGTATATTAGGGATTTTACAACCATTTTGTGATGCTATTAAATTATTTTCAAAGGAGCAAGTTTATTTAAATTATTCAAATTATTTTTCTTTCTATTTTTCTCCTATTGTGAGATTTATATTATCTTTAATAATTTGAATAGTGATTCCTTATGGATTTAATATAATTAATTTTAATTTAGGGGTATTATTTTTTTTGTGTTGTATAAGAATTGGGGTATATACATTATTAATTGCTGGGTGATCTTCAAATAGAAATTATTCTTTGTTAGGGGGATTGCGAGCAGTAGCTCAGACAATTTCTTATGAAGTAAGATTATCTTTAATTTTAATATCTAATATTATTTTAATTATAGATTTTAACATACTTAAATTTAGAGAATATCAATATTTAGTTTGATTAATCATATTAATATTACCTTTAAGAATATGTTTTTTATCCTCATTAATAGCAGAAACTAATCGTACCCCATTTGATTTTGCTGAAGGGGAAAGAGAATTAGTTTCTGGGTTTAATATTGAGTACAGTAGAGGGGGGTTTGCTTTAATTTTTTTAGCTGAATATTCTAGAATTTTATTTATAAGTTTATTATTTGTTATTATTTATATGGGGGGGTATTATTTAAATTTAATATTTTATTTAAAATTAGTATTTTTATCTTTTTTTTTTATTTGAGTTCGGGGGACATTACCTCGTTATCGTTATGATAAATTAATATATTTATGTTGAAAAAGATATCTTCCTTTATCTTTAAATTATTTATTATTTTTTATAGGGTTAAAAATAATTTTAATATATAAAATAAATTTAGTATAAATTAATAGAATATTTATTCTTTCTTAAGTTTTCAAAACAAATGCTTAAACAAGCTCATTAATTAATAATTGAAAATTAATTTATCTCAAAATTTATTTATAATTGGGTTAATAATAAAATATAAAAAGTAAATTAAAGTAAGAATTTGACCGGTAATAATATAAGGAGCTTCAACAGATCGAGCTCCGATTCAAGTTAATAAGATAATTGTTGAAATTAAAGATCAAAATAAAATTTGATTTAATGGATAAAATTGAATACCTTGAATTTTTTTATTAAATGTAAAAGGTAAAATAATTAAAATTAAAATAGATATTACTAAAGCAATTACACCTCCTAATTTATTAGGAATAGATCGTAAAATTGCGTAAGCAAATAGGAAATATCATTCTGGTTGAATATGGATAGGGGTAACTAAAGGATTAGCAGGGATAAAATTATCTGGATCTCCTAATAAATAGGGATTAATAAGAGATAAAAAAGTTAAAATTGAAATTAAAATAATAAATCCAATTAAGTCTTTAAAAGTAAAAAATGGGTGAAAAGGAATTTTATCTAAGTTTCTATTAATACCTAAAGGGTTATTAGATCCTGTTTGATGAAGAAATAATAAGTGAATTATAGTTAATATAAGAATAATAAAGGGAAATAAAAAATGAAAAGTATAAAATCGGGTTAAAGTTGCATTATCTACTGCAAATCCCCCTCAAATTCAATTTACTAATATAGTTCCCAAGTAAGGAATAGCCGATAAAAGATTAGTAATTACTGTTGCTCCCCAAAAAGATATTTGACCCCAAGGTAAAACATATCCCATAAAGGCTGTAGCTATTAATAAAAATAAAATAATAACTCCTACTATTCAAGTAAATTTTAAATTAAATGATTCATAATAAATTCCTCGACCAATATGAAAGTAAATACAAACAAAAAAGAAAGATGCTCCATTAGCATGTAAAGTTCGGATTAATCATCCATAATTAACATTTCGGCAAATATAATTAACTCTAAAAAAAGCTAAATCAATATTAGCTGTATAGTATATGGTTAAAAATAATCCTGTTAAAATTTGAATTATTAAACATAAGGCTAATAAGGATCCAAAATTTCATCAAGATGAAATGTTAGATGGGGTTGGAAGATCAATTAGTGATCCATTAATAATTTTAATTACTGGATGAGTTTTACGAATAGGTTTATATAAGTTTATCATTAGTTATTAAATGATCGTAATGGACCAAAAAAAATATTTGTAATTTTTACAATTGCAACTAATGTAATAAATAAATAAATAATTAATATTATTATTATTAAATAATTTTGATTATCATATAATTTAGATAAATTAAAATTATATTCGTTATTGAAAAATAATTTTGTATCAAAAAAATTAATTATTTCGTCATTAAATGAAAAATTTATTCAAGTTAAATTATTACTAAATAAAATTCTAATGATCATAATTATTAAAATATAAAAAATAAAAAATTTTCTTACAAGATGAATTTTAAATAATTCATTAGATGCAATTCTTGAAACATAAATAAATAAAACTAATAAACCCCCTAAAAAAATAAGAAATAAAATATATGAGAATCAGTAGGTATTAATTAATATTCCCGATAATAAACAAGTAATAAGAGTTTGAATTAAAATTAATAATCCTATAGTAAGAGGATGATTAATAAAATATAATAAAATTGAAATAGAAATTAATAAAAGAGAAGAAAATATTTTAAAAATATCAAAGAATAGTTTATAAAAATAATAATTTTGGAGATTATAGATAAAGAAAATCTTTTTCTTTGAAGTTTTTAAAGAAAAATTCTTATTTTTGATTTACAAGACCAAAGTTTTTTATTAAACTATAAAAACTTAAAAATAAATGTTAAATATAAGATTAGTTATTATTATTATATTTATATTTGGGAATATAATTTTTGTGTCTAAGCATAAACATTTATTAATTGTATTAATAAGTTTAGAATTTATGGTATTAAGAATTTTTTTTTTACTATTATTATATTTAATAATAATTAATTATAATTTGTATATACTTATAGTATTTTTAGTTTTTTCTGTTTGTGAGGGGGCATTAGGCCTTTCGATTTTAGTCTCTATAATTCGAACTCATGGAAATGATTATTTTCAAAGTTTTAATTTAATTTAATGATAAAATTTTTATTCATAATAATTTTTATAATTCCTTTATGTTTTAAAAAAAATATATTTTGATTGGTTCAAATATTATTAATATTAATAATATTAATATTTATAAATTCAACTATTAGTATTATAAATTTTTGTAATTTGAGTTATATATTGGGGTATGATATAATTTCTTATGGTTTAATTTTATTAAGAATTTGGATTAGAAGTTTAATAGTAATAGCAAGAGAAAGATTATATAAAAATAATTTTTATTCTGGATTATTTTTATTTAATGTTATTTTTTTAATAATAATATTATACTTAACTTTTAGTGTTATAAATTTATTTTTATTTTATTTATTTTTTGAAAGTAGATTAATTCCAACTTTAATATTAATTATTGGTTGGGGGTATCAACCTGAACGTGTTCAAGCTGGGATATATCTGTTATTTTATACCTTATTTGCTTCTTTACCTTTATTAATAGGAATTTTTTATATTTATAAAAATATAAATTATATAATAATTTATTTTTTAAAATTTTATGATTACAATTTATTAATTTTATACTTAAGTTTAATTATTGCTTTTTTAGTAAAAATACCAATATATTTTGTTCATTTATGACTTCCCAAAGCTCATGTGGAGGCCCCTATTTCTGGATCTATAATTTTAGCTGCAATTATATTAAAATTAGGGGGCTATGGGCTTTTACGAATTATAATTATTTTACAAAAAATTAATTTAAAAATAGGTTTAATTTGAGTAGTAATTAGTTTAATTGGGGGATTTTATATTAGCTTAAAATGTTTTTGTCAAATTGATATAAAATCTTTAATTGCTTATTCATCTGTGGCTCATATAAGAGTTTTAATTGGGGGAATTATAACAATAAATTATTGAGGTTATATAGGATCTTATATTTTAATGATTGGTCATGGGTTATGTTCTTCAGGGATATTTTGTTTATCTAATATAAATTATGAACGATTAAATAGTCGAAGATTATTTATTAATAAGGGTATAATAAATTTTATGCCTTCATTAAGTTTATGATGATTTTTATTAATGTCTTCAAATATAGCTGCTCCTCCCTCATTAAATTTAATAGGAGAAATTAGATTAATTAATAGATTAGTAAGCTGATCTTGGCTAAGAATAATTATATTAATATGTATTTCTTTTTTTAGAGCAGGATATAGTTTATATTTATATTCTTATACTCAGCATGGTAAATATAATATAGGAATTTATAGTTTTTATACTGGAGTTTCTCGAGAATATTTAATATTATTATTACATTGATTACCTTTAAATATTTTAGTATTAAAAATTGATTACAGAATGATTTGATTTTACTTAAATAATTTAAATAAAATATTGATTTGTGGAGTCAAATATATGAAATACTCATTTTAGGTTATTAATAAAATTTCTATTTGTTTTATTAGATTTTTTTTTTTATTTTTTTTTATATTAATTAATTTTTTTATAATAATTTATTTTATTATGAATAATATGATTCTTTTTTTAGAATGGGAAATTATTTCTTTTAATTCATTAAATATTGTATTTTCTATTTTATTAGATTGAATATCTTTATTATTTATGATATTTGTTTTTTTAATTTCTTCTTCAGTTATTTATTATAGAAAAAGATATATAAGATCTGAGTTAAATTTAAATCGGTTTATTATTTTAGTCTTATTATTTGTATTTTCTATGATTTTATTAATTATTAGTCCAAATATAATTAGAATTTTTTTAGGTTGGGATGGATTAGGACTAGTATCTTATTGTTTAGTTATTTATTATCAAAATATTAAATCTTATAATGCTGGGATATTGACTGCTTTATCAAATCGAGTGGGGGATGTTATAATTTTAATATTAATTTCTTGGATATTAAATTATGGAAGTTGAAATTATATTTTTTATTTAAATTTTATAAGAAATGATTTTTCTATAAAAATTATTAGATTATTGGTGATTATTTCAGCTATTACAAAGAGAGCTCAAATTCCTTTTAGTTCTTGGTTACCTGCAGCTATAGCTGCTCCTACTCCTGTTTCTGCTTTAGTTCATTCTTCAACATTAGTAACTGCAGGAGTATATTTATTAATTCGATTTAATAATGTATTAGTTGAAATATTTTTTTTAAAGTTTTTTTTATTATTATCTGGTTTAACTATAATAATAGCTGGTATTTGCGCTAATTATGAATTTGACTTAAAAAAAATTATTGCTTTATCTACATTGAGTCAATTAGGTTTAATAATAAGAATTTTAATGATGGGGTTTTATGATTTAGCTTTTTTTCATTTATTAACACATGCAATATTTAAAGCTTTATTATTTATATGTGCTGGGGTAATTATTCATATAATAAATAATAATCAAGATATTCGAATAATAGGGGGAATTAGTATATATATTCCTTTAACTTCTTTATGTATAAATATTTCTAATTTAGCTTTATGTGGTATTCCTTTTTTGGCTGGATTTTATTCTAAGGATATAATTTTAGAAATAGTTAGAATAAGTAATTTAAATTTATTAATTTTTTATTTATATTATTTTTCTACAGGATTAACAATATTTTATACTATTCGTTTATTAATATATTTAATAGTAAATGATTATAATTTATTATCTATTTATAATTTATATGATGAAGATTATACTATATTAAAAAGTATATTTGTTTTATTATTTATGAGATTAGTGTCTGGTAGATTTTTAAGTTGACTAATTTTTTATTATCCTTATATAATTTATTTACCTTTTTCTTTAAAAATAATAGTAATTTATGTAAGCTTAGTTGGTATATTAATAGGATATTTAATTAGAAATATAAGTATTTATTCTTTAAATAAATTTTTAATATTTTATAATTTAAGAGGATTTTTAACTGTGATATGATTTTTACCTAATTTATCAACTTATGGATTAAATTATTATTTTTTAAAATTTGGTCAAATTTTAAGTAAGAATGTTGATATAGGGTGAAGTGAAATAATTAGAGGGCAAGGAATGTATAAAATTATTAAGTTTTATTCTTCAATTAATATAATTTATCAGATAAATAATTTTAAAATTTATTTATTTAGATTTATTTTATGGATAATAATTTTTATTGTTTTAATTATAATTTATTTAAATAGCTTAATAAGAGTATAATATTGAAGATATTAGGGTGATTAATTTAATCTTTAAATATTTATAAAAAAAATTTTTTTATTTTTACAATGAAAATGTAATGTTTTTTTTAAACTACATAAATATTGATATAAGAAATATTAATGATTTTATTCACTATAAATTAAGTTAGCAGCTTAATTATTATATATTTCTAATTGGAATTATAATTCAATTTTATCATTAACAGTGATATACCTCTATTTTGGTTTCAATTAATAAATAAGGAGTATTATTAACTCTATCTTTTAAGTCGAAATTAAATGCAAATTGCTTCTTATTTAAGATAAATTGAAAATTCAATATTATTTGAATGCAAATCAAATGTTTTAAATAAACTATAATCCTTAATTAGTTCAATTTAATATATTTTGATTTCATTCATGATAAAGTCCTACTAATAAAATAATAATAAAAAAAAAATTAATTTTAAATCAAGTAATAAAATTAACTCTTAGGAAAGTTGGGATTATAGGGAAAATTAAGGCAATTTCAACATCAAAAATTAAAAAAATTACTGTAATTAGAAAAAAGTGTAATGAAAATGGAATTCGAGATAATGATTTAGGGTCAAATCCACATTCAAATGGTGAACATTTTTCTCGGTCTAGAAATGATTTTTTTGAGATAATAAATGAAATTATTATGAAGATATTAGAAATAATAATTATAATGAGAGATAATATTATTATTAAAATAATTATTTATATTAATAATAAATTAAACTTTTTGATTGGAAGTCAAATATACTAAATATATTATATAAATAGTTAATTTCCTCATCAGTAAATAGAAATGTAAAGGAAAAGTCATACTACATCTACAAAATGTCAATATCATGCAGCTGCTTCAAATCCAAAATGATGAGTATTAGAAAAATGATTATTTAGGTGGCGGATAAAACAAGTTAATAGAAAAATAGTTCCAATAATTACATGCAATCCGTGAAAACCTGTTGCTATAAAAAATGTTGACCCATAAATTCTATCTGCAATTGTAAAAGGTGCTTCAATATATTCATAAGCTTGTAGAATTGTAAAATAAATACCTAGTATAATAGTAATAAATAAACTTTGAGAAGTTTGAGTAAAGTTATTTTCTATTAAGGCATGATGGGCTCAAGTTACAGTAATTCCTGATGTAATTAAAATAATGGTATTAAGAAGGGGAATTTGAAATGGGTTAAATGGGGTAATATTAATTGGAGGTCATATAGATCCAATTTCAATATTAGGGGAGAGACTACTATGAAAAAATGCTCAAAAAAATGATGCAAAAAATAAGATTTCTGAAATAATAAATAAAATTATTCCCCATCGAAGTCCTTTAGTTACTAAAATTGTGTGTTTACCTTGGAATGTTCCTTCTCGGCAAATATCTCGTCATCATTGATATATAGTTAATAAAACGATAATATATCCTAAAATAAGTAAATTTAAATTAAAATTATGAAATCATTTTACTAATCCGGTTACTAAAGTTATTACTCCAATAGCTCCTGTTAAAGGTCATGGTCTATAATCCACTAAGTGATATGGGTGATTATGATTAGATGTCATTAATTAATTAACTTCACTAGAATAAAGAGTTCTTAGAATAGTAATAACATAAGATTGAATAACTGCAACTGCAGATTCTAAAATTAATAATAAAATTTGAATAATAATTAGAATGAATAATAAATAACTAGGTATATTAATTCCTGTATTTCTTAATAAAGTTAATAATAAATGACCTGCAATTATGTTAGCCGTCAATCGCACAGCTAATGTACCAGGACGAATAATATTACTAATTGTTTCAATAAGAACTATAAAAGGTATTAAAATAGTTGGGGTTCCTTGAGGAATTATATGAATAAATATATGTTGTGTGTTATTAATTCAACCATAAATTATAAATCTTAATCATAAAGTAAGTGATAATGATAATGAAATATTTAAATGACTAGTTCTTGTAAAAATATATGGGAATAAACCTAAAAAATTATTAAATAAAATAAAAAAAAATAATGAAATAAAAATAAAAGTAGATCCATTATAACTATTAGGGCCTAAAAGAGTTTTAAATTCATTGTGAAGTTTGGATGAAATAAAATTTCATAAAATAAAATGACGATTTGGAATTAATCAAAAAGAATAAGGAATAAATATTAAACCAATAAAAGTTCTTACTCAATTAATTGATAAATTAAAAATGTTAGTTGAAGGATCAAAAATTGAAAATAAATTATTTATCATTTTCAGGAAAAATTATTTTTTAATAATTTTTTATTTTTACCAATAAAATTAATATTTTTATAATTAAAAATAAAATAATTTATAATGTTAAAAATAATAAAAATTAAAATAAAAAAAATTAATGAAAACATTCAATTAATGGGTATTATTTGAGGAATAAAAGAATATTACTAAAGTAATAATTTAAATTTGACATATTTATGTTATAAATTAACTAATTCTTTCATTAGAAGTAATTGCTAATTTACTATAAAATGGTTTAAGAGACCAGTACTTGCTTTCAGTCATCTAATGATGAATAATTATTAATTCAATTAATAAAATTTTTAATTGAAATTCTTTCAACTACAATAGGTATAAAACTGTGATTTGCCCCACAAATTTCAGAACATTGACCATAAAAGATTCCTGGCCGATTAATAAAAAATCTTGTTTGGTTTAATCGACCTGGATTGGCATCAACTTTTACTCTTAATGATGGGATAGTTCAAGAATGAATAACATCTGTAGCTGTAATAAGAATACGAATTTGATTATTTATAGGTAAAACAATTCGGTTATCTACATCTAAAAGTCGAAAATTAGATAAGTTATCAGTTTCTTGAATTATATAGGAATCAAATTCAACATTATTAAAGTCTGAATATTCGTAACTTCAATATCATTGATGGCCAATTGATTTTAAAGTAATTAAAGGGTTATTAAGTTCATCTAATAAATATAAAAGACGTAAAGAGGGTAAAGCAATAAAAATGAGGGTGATTGCTGGTAAAATAGTTCAAATTAATTCAATTATTTGTTCTTCTAAAAGAAATCGATTAATATATTTATTAAAAAATAAATTAAGTATTAAATATGATACTAAAATTGTAATTATAATTAAAATAATTAAAGTATGATCATGAAAAAAAATAATTTGTTCTATTAATGGAGAAGCTCTATTTTGATAATTAAGATTAGATCATGTTGCCATATTCTAAAAAAAGGATAATCCTTTATAAATGGGGTTTAAATCCATTACATATAATCTGCCATATTAGAAATTACTTAAAATAGGTAGTTCATTATATGAATGTTCAGCAGGAGGTAAATTTTGGTATCATTCAATAGAGGTAGATATATTTAAGGAAAAGAGAATTAAGCGTTGGTTAATTATTGATTCTCAAATAATAATTATTATTATAATTATTGAAAATAAGGAAATATAAGAACCGAAAGAAGAGATAATATTTCAAGAAATAAATCTATCAGGGTAATCTGAGTAACGACGAGGTATTCCAGCTAAACCTAAAAAATGTTGAGGGAAAAAAGTTAAGTTAACTCCAATAAATATTGAAATAAACTGAATTTTTAATAAATAAGGATTTATAGTTAATCCTGTAAATAATGGATATCAGTGAATAAATCCTCCAAAAATAGCAAATACAGCCCCTATTGATAAAACATAATGGAAATGGGCAACAACATAATAAGTGTCATGAAGAGAAATATCAATTGAAGAATTAGCTAATACAATTCCTGTTAAACCCCCAACTGTAAATAAAAAAATAAATCCTAATCTTCATAATATTGAGGCTCTATAATTAATTTGAGTTCCGTGGAGGGTGGCTAATCAACTAAAAATTTTAATTCCTGTGGGCACAGCAATAATTATAGTAGCAGATGTAAAATAGGCACGAGTATCTACATCTATTCCTACGGTAAATATATGATGAGCTCAAACAATAAATCCTAAAAGTCCAATTGCTATTATAGCATAAATTATTCCTAAATAACCAAAAGTTTCTTTTTTTCCTCTTTCTTGGGAAATTATATGAGAAATTATACCAAATCCAGGTAAAATTAAAATATAAACTTCTGGATGCCCAAAAAATCAGAATAAATGTTGGTATAAAATTGGATCTCCTCCTCCTGCGGGGTCAAAGAAAGAGGTATTTAAATTACGGTCTGTTAAAAGTATAGTAATAGCTCCTGCTAGTACAGGTAAGGATAATAGTAATAAAAGAGCAGTAATACCTACTGATCAAACAAATAAGGGTATTTGATCATAGGATATATTATTAACTCGTATATTAATAATAGTTGTAATAAAATTAATTGCTCCTAAAATTGAGGAAATACCAGCTAAATGTAGAGAAAAAATAGCTAAATCAACAGAAGATCCTCCATGGGCAATATTGGATGAAAGGGGTGGGTAAACTGTTCATCCTGTTCCTGCTCCATTTTCGACAATTCTACTTGAAATAAGTAAAATTAAAGATGGGGGTAAAAGTCAAAATCTTATGTTATTTATACGGGGGAAAGCTATGTCTGGGGCTCCTAATATAAGAGGGACTAATCAATTACCAAATCCTCCAATTATAATTGGTATAACTATAAAAAAAATTATAATAAAAGCATGAGCGGTTACAATAGTATTATAAATTTGATCATCTCCAATTAATGACCCTGGATTTCCTAATTCAATTCGAATTAATAAACTTAAAGAAGTACCTACTATTCCTGCTCAAATTCCAAAAATAAAATATAAAGTTCCAATATCCTTATGATTTGTAGAAAAAAGTCATTTTCGCTAATAAAATGGCTGAGGTATAAGCGATAAATTGTAAATTTATTAACGGGAATTAATCTCTTTTATTAATAAATTTTAAGTCTTATATTCAAATAATGATATAAAATTGCAAATTTTATGGTGTAGTATAAATAATACTAAGGCTTAAAGAAATTTCTTTATAAATAATTTTGAAGATTACTAGTTTATAATTAACTTAAAACCTTAGAAAAAAAAAGTTCTAATAATTATACCTAATAAAGAAATAAAATTAAAAAAATAAATAAGAATTAATAAATTATTTTTAATAAAAATTTTAAATCATTTTAATTTAAATGAAAAAAATAATAATGAAGAATAAATAATACGAATATAAACAAATAATAAAATTAATCTTGATATAATAAATATAAAAGAAATAATAAAAAAATTATTAGTTAATAAATAATTAATAACAAGTCATTTTGGGAAAAACCCTAAAAAGGGCGGTAAACCTCCTAAGGAAATGAAATTAATTATAATTGAAATTTTAATTAAGAAATTTATATTAAAAAAAAATAATTGGCTAATAAAAAAAATATTAAGGATATAAAATAAAAAGCATATAATAAATGTAAAAATTGAATAAAAAATAAAATAAATTATTCAAAGATTTTCACTAATAATTATAGAAGAGATTATTCAACCTAGATTGTTAATTGAAGAAAAAGCTATTAATTTACGTAAAGATGTTTGATTAAATCTACCAATAGCCCCAATTAAAACATTAAAAATTATAATAAAAAATAAAAAATTTAAATTAAAATAATAAGACAATAAAATTATGGGGGTAATTTTTTGTCATGTTATTAAAATAAAACAATTAAATCATGAAAGACCTTCTATAATATTGGGAAATCAAAAATGAAAGGGAATTGAACCTATTTTTATTAATAAAGAAGAATTAATAATAATTGAAAAAAAATTATTAAAGAAAAAATTTTTTATCAAGAATAATCTTAATAAAATTGAAAATAAAAAATTAATTGAAGCAATTGATTGAGTAAGAAAATATTTTAATGATGCTTCTGAATTTAATAAGTTATTAGGGGTAGTAATAAGGGGGATAAATCTTAATAAGTTAATTTCTAACCCAATTCAACAACCTAATCATGAATTAGCTGAAATAGAAATTAATGTTCTAAAAAATAAAATAAATAAAAAAAATATTTTATTAGAATTAAATATTAAAATAATTAAAAATAAGAATAAAAATTATTCTAAAATGAAATTTCTTCATATTATAAAATTATATTTTAGTGTAAGATGCACAATAATTTTTGAAGTTATTAGGTATAGTTTAATTCTATAAAATATAATAAAGGTAATATAAATTTACATAATTTATCCTATCAGAATAATCCTTTTAATCAGGCACTTTATTATTTAAAAAAAAGGGATTTCCTTTATATTTGAGGTATGAACCCAAAAGCTTTATTTAGCTTATTTTTAA